GAACATAATGCATGAAGGGATCCTTGAAGAACCATAGGGTCTTCTGAAAATAATTACGGCGCACTACTACTACTATAAGATGTTCTATTTTTCCATAGAAATGTGTTCGCTCAAGAAACGCTCCAGAAGATGTTAATCGTAAATAAGAAGATTGTTTACGAAGAAAAACTAATACAAATTCGCATTCAGATACATAAGAATTATATGGGAACCGAAATAGTCTTTTATTTTCTTTTGAAAAAAGAAAAATAGAATTATTCGGAGTAAAAAGACTATTCCAATTATGATATTCGTGAAGAAAGAATCGCAATAAATGTAAAGAAGGAACATCTTGGATCCAGAATTGAAGGATTTGAACCAATATTTTAAGATGGATGGGATAAGGTATTAGTATATCTGACACATAATTTAAATGCGATAATTTGTCCTCCAAAAAGGGAAATATTGAATGAATAGATCGTAAATTCAAATTCTGAGATTTTGGTATTTTTTTTTCTTCGAGGGAAGATACTAATCGCAGCAAGAATGGAATTTCCACAATGACTGCAAAACCTTCCAATATCATCTGAGAATAAAAATGAAAATAAAAAAAATTGTTGTGCCCAACGAATCGATTTTGGTTAGAATCATTAACCGAATAAATCAAATAATTCTGTTGATACATTCGAATAATTGAGCGTTTCACAAGTACTGAACTAGATTTATTGTCATAACCAAAAATTTCCGTGGATTCGTAAAAAATCGAACTATTTAAACCACGATCATGAGCAAATGTGTAAATATACTCTTTAAAGAGAAGCGGATATAGAAAGTGTTGCGGATATAGAAAGTGTTGTTGCCAAGATCTATCTTTTTCTAAATATCCTTGTAATTCTTCCATTTACATTTCTACTTAAACCAGAGGCGGGACCTATTTCATTTTTTAGGTTATCAAATGATACATAGTGCAATATGGTCAGAACGGGGTATGTATTATGTATATAATTACAGTAAGAAATATATATATATCCCGCAAACAAAGGAAACAGGGGAGTCCAATCAACATATCTTTTTCCTCTCCTTTTCTATCCAATTGGTTTATGTTCGTTATAATTACAAGAGGGTAAAAAATCCTTTATTTTTGCAACTCGATCGCTCTTTTGACTTTGGAATAAATTCTCTTTATCAGTATACTGTTTCTTCTACACATCCGTCTCCAATCCATAATAAATAATAATTAGGATTCATTAAAGAAAATCAATGGTCCACTCACAGAAGAGCCCACCCTTTCCCGCATCAGGCACTAATCTATCTTTAACGTCTAATTAGATCGGGTAATCATTCAAATTAAGAACAAAAGCTCGTTGCTTTTTATTTCACCAGAATTAGAGCCATAGGGCTCTATCCATTTATTCACTGGACCCAACTGTAAATGTGAATTTTATTTTTTATTTTTGGAAGTGAAAAAAAAAAAATTGTAACGATCCGGTAAGGATAAACTCAAAGTTCTACTTTAATTAAATAATAATTAAATAAATAATATTAATTATAAAATTAAATATAAATTAAATAAATAATATTAAATAATATTAATATTACGACATGCTGTTTTTTCCATTCATTACCTTTGAGGATCAGTCGTGGTCTTATAGACTCTACCAATAGTCTGGACGAATCTGTTGCTTCATCCAAATGTGTAAAAGATCATAGTCGCACTTAAAAGCCGAGTACTCTACCGTTGAGTTAGCAACCCGAATAAAAAAAAATAAATAGGATATATATGTAAATACGGTCAAAATAAAAAAATCAATTGAATTGCATTGCGCGACCCCGTCAAAACATTGAACTAGAACAAATCGAAAAGAAAGATTTGTTTTTGTTGATCAATTAAAAACACCAAAATACCAAAATGGACAGATCGGATTAAACAACAACTGATTCCCAATAGAGATGTCAAAATTGTGACAAACCACCATTTTTTTTATCAATTTTATTTTCTTTTTCGTTAAGAAAATACATCTTGTATGCCAGTAAATCCGGCGGGGCAAACCCATCATTTGACTGAAGTGAAGGAAATAAAAAACCAATATGGGGTGGAGAAAAACGGATCTACTTATCTACGATCGAATTATATTTCTTCGATGCACCATTGTCAATATGGATCCAATGTTAAGAAAACAAATTTAAGTAAATCAAATAAAGACTTGTGTTGGATTGGCACAACATAAATAAGAAATTTTGATGAAAAAAATACGAAAGATGTAAAGTAAAGAAAAAATATCGGGTTTATTCAACCAATAGAGGTACAATAAGCAAGATTAACCCCTTGTTTGTTGGCGGATTCCCGCAACGAGCAAAACAAGAAAAAAACAAAATTAAGTATGAATACAGCAAGAAAAAGTCAAATTGTGTGTAAAAAATTACACAAAGATGGATACTAGTTACCCCCCCCCCTTTTTTTTATTAATTTTGTTTTTTTACTTTAATTAGAATTAGCTCGAATCGAAGTTCTTTCTTGAAAAAATTCTGCCTTCCTTAAAATATCACAAACAGTTCTCGTAGGTTGAGCACCTTTTTCAAGGAAATATAGAATAACAGGAACATTTAAATAAGTTTGATTCTTTATCGGATCGTAAAAACCTACTTTTCTAAGATCTCTTCCTTCTCTTCGGGATCGAACATCAATTGCAACGATTCGGTAGATGGCTCATTGGAATAGATGTAAATAAACAATGCCCCCCCTAGAAACGTATGGGAGGTTTTCTCCTCATACGGCTCGAGAAAAAAGGATTCTAAATTTCTGTATATGTATATAATGCAAATGGATCCATAAAATCATGAATTAGACTATGATTTGAGTCGTTTTTTTATTCTTCCTTACAGAAAAAAAGAAATCTCATTCGTACTCATAACTCAAGTTGGGTAATTCTGACAGAGTTCGAAGGGAAACCCTTAGACATTTATTGAGCCGTCTCTAACCTCTTTTGTTTGTCTCATCTAGAATATATTTTTATTCCTCATTCTGATTCAATTGCTGAGACAATTGAAAATAGTGTTTACTTGTTCCGGAATCCATTATCTTTGCTTTGTGAAATCATTGGGTTTAGACATTACTTCGGTGATCCTTACTCCTTTCAAAAGAGCAGCAACATACCTTTTTGTTTTTTGTTATCTTTTTCTATACTATAGAAATAGAATATGAACGGTGGATTCCCTTGTGATACACTTTTGATCGAAATAGTTTTACCAATTCTGAAAAATTTTACTTTTTCTTTTTCAAACTTCTTTTATTTTTCGATTTTTTTAACCTTTCGATTTATATATTGAGGATATACTTACAAAGTTGGTCTAACTTATTGATAGTTACTAACCCTAGATTCTTCCCCCTGATAAACGAATCAATCCTTTCTGCTCGAGCTCCATCATGTACTATTTACTTACAACCTAACACAAATTAGGTTCCTAACAGAGCAGAACAAACTATGTCGAGCCAAGAACATCTTCATTCCTATAGAAAATGGTGGATGTAAGAATCCACAGCCGATCATGTCCTTCAAGTCGCACGTTGCTTTCTACCACATCGTTTCAAACGAAGTTTTACCATAACATTCCTCTAATTTTATTTCAAACCGGTATGTAATTGATTCAATATGGAATCATGAATAGTCATTGGCTCAACCGGTGTGTGTATACCGGTATATAATAATACATACTTTCTATCTATCTATCTATGGATAGATAAGTATTTATCCGGGGAAGGCTCAGCAAGGATCCAATTTATTTAACTCTATATTCTATCATATGAATGATACATATTTCTAAAAAAGACGAATAAATAAGTTTGCTTAAGACTTTTTTACATCTTAAAAAGATTGTTCGGGACGATCAATCATGAAGGATCCCTTTTTCTCGAACAAATAAACTATAAACAAACCTCAAAAGAAGAACCTTTAATATTAATAGATTTGCAATCCCGGAAAAAAATCAATTATTAATAAAACTTTTTGATTTTATACAATACAGATTTTGTTTTACTTCAGGTTCAAGAATTTTTCTTTTCCATCAATTCCATAAAGTCAAGTAGAATGTGATCCCATCTTTCGTTTCTGATAGAAACGATCTGGGACGGAAGGATTCGAACCTCCGAGTAACGGGACCAAAACCCGCTGCCTTACCGCTTGGCCACGCCCCATTTCGAATTTCTATTCGACACTAATAAACATTAATATTGGTATTGGTTATTCGTCAATCCCAACCCAATAAATACATTGGGGATATATTGTTGCTAGGATTCAACACATGTAGATATAGAATCAAAAAAATTCATTGATCATTACATGGAATTCAGTTAAGATATTGTATGAAAATGGAATTCCTTGTATTCTCATTTGAGAATGGAAGGAAGGATTTTTATTTGGGAGAGTTCGAAGAAAAAGAAAGATTTTTTGACTTGTCTTTTTTTCCCTTATAAAAAAAACTCAATCAGAATAAAATTATCTAATCTACAAGAACGAAATTTTGTTATGCTTAATATCTTTAGTTTAATCTGTATCTGTCTTAATTCTGTCTTTTATTCGAGTAGTTTTTTCTTCGCCAAATTGCCCGAAGCTTATGCCTTTTTAAATCCAATCGTAGATTTTATGCCTGTCATACCTGTACTTTTTTTTCTCTTAGCCTTTGTTTGGCAAGCTGCTGTAAGTTTTCGATGATTTAATACTCTGCTAAATTCATGATTTATTCGATAAATCAAAATTCGAAAAATTGATAAAACCAGATAAGTCTTACATTATGAACCCTCGATTCAAAAATCGAAATTCTTGTATATTTAATAACCGCGGCGATGAATTTTGATCAGCTTATTTCCTCGTTCTGACCTTACAGTGAGCAAAGATTTTATTAGGTTGCCTACAATACCTAATTGTATGACAAGAAATTGTTGATAATGAAAGAATCAAAATCTTATTCCAAAGTGGTGTCATGTCAAAACAAAATAGTGTATGTGGTAAAAAATAAGTAATCTATTCCCTTTTTCAAAAAAAAAAAGATCTTGGAGATTGTGTAATGCTTACTCTCAAACTATTCGTTTATACAGTAGTGATATTCTTTATTTCTCTCTTCATCTTCGGATTTTTATCTAATGATCCAGGGCGTAATCCTGGACGTGAGGAATAAAAAAAAGACATTTTTCGTTTTTCCTGCTTCGTTTTTCCTGCTTTTTCTAATTTTTTTCTTATGATTTTATGTATTCCATACATTTACCTATGAGAAAATCAAGGGTTCGAAATTCCTTCGAATTCGAAAGTCTCAAGTAATCAGAAGAAGCGGAGAGAGAGGGATTCGAACCCTCGGTACAAAAAACTCGTACAACGGATTAGCAATCCGCCGCTTTAGTCCACTCAGCCATCTCTCCGCATCCCCATTTTAAAATGGAAAGTTTTTTATGTGATGTGACACGTGAAGTAAAGATTGATAAAAAACTTCGTTTTCCTTTTTTATTAAGTATAAGAAAAATTTTTAAGAATAAATTTGATCAGGAATTCAATTTAGATAATGATTCGAAACGGATATCCCCAATAGAAAATACCCTACTTCTTTTATTTTGTACGAAAGGTTTATTCCCCCGGCTTGGTTTAAGTACTGGCCGGGCCAGGCCAGTGATAAAATGAGCTTTATTTGAACAATTGAGATCCAATTGACCCGAATTCTTAATTCATAAGTAAGATCTGGCAGTTGAAAGAGAAGTTGAAAAAAAAAAGTAACCATGTATGCAGATTTCATCCTTTCTATGATCCAGCTTCAATGATTCTTTCAGACCGGAACTGTCAGTAATGACTTCGTATCAAACGAAAAGAAAAGTATAATATAACTATAACTTTATTTTATGTTATTTAAGTAAGCTTTGTGCTCTTCGCCTACTTAAGTCCCCCCGGGACGAAGCGTCAACACTAGAATTTTCACGATTCTGGTGCTATCTTGATTGCGCCTCACTCTTTTGTTCGACAAATGGTCCATTCATATACTCATATACATATACAATAATAAATAAATAAATATGTAGCGGGTATAGTTTAGTGGTAAAAGTGTGATTCGTTCTATCAAAAACTTAAATAGTTAAGGGGTATTTCCGTTTTTTTTTTTCATATTCCGATCAAAAACTTTATTTCTTAAATAGGTTTAATCCTTTACCTCTCAATAGCATATTTGAGGAAGAATATACATTCTCGCGATTTGTATCCAAAGGCCAATTAGAAATTGAATAAAAAGGATTGGATTATGGATATGGAGTTGCGAAGCATAATTTTTATGAATTGGATTAACTCTTCCAATTGAATGAGTATGAGTAAAGGATCTATGGATGAAGATACAAAAGTTTATTTCCAATCGTAAATAGATCTTAAATTTTTTTTTGTAAAAGGGAAATTGAAGCCAAATAGCTATAAAACGATGGTTTTGGTTTACTAGAACCATCAGCATATTGTTTCAGCTCGGTGGAAACCTAATTCTTTTCCTCAGGATCCCGCGAGTGGAAATAGGGAACGAAGTAACTAGACTAAATGGATTTAGTATAATCCCCCTCCTCTAGAGGGATCATCTAGAAAGCAAGTAGCTTTGGACGGATTCATGCGGAAAAGCTAACATAGATGCTATGGATCTAATTTTTCTCTTTGGGAATACATCGATCTTCTATAAAGGAGCCGAATGAAACCAAAATTTCATGTTCGGTTTTGAATTAGAAACGTTAAAAATGATCAACCAACGTCGACTATAACCCCTAGCCTTCCAAGCTAACGATGCGGGTTCGATTCCCGCTACCCGCTCCATATTCTTTATTATATATGCTCTTTATTATACATGCATTATCAATTTGGATATGCATCCTTGTTTTTTTATTCCCTAAAATATTTTCCGTGTAATCGTTTTTTATCCGAACAAGAGAAAGGAAGAATACGAAAGAAGAAAATAGGAACGAAAAGCGTCCATTGTCTAATGGATAGGACAGAGGTCTTCTAAACCTTTGGTATAGGTTCAAATCCTATTGGACGCAATTTTTTTCCATCTATTTTTTTAAATGGCTATACCAAGAAACCTTTTTCGAATGATTCGAATCAGAAATATTTCTCAATGAGTATTCTTGTACTAAGAATAAGAGGGAGAAGTTGATGTTTGTTCCTGAAGTAAAAACAGTTCGATCTGTTCCTGAATAGCTTCCCTCAAAAGGGCTTCCGCTTCCTCGGTAAATGTCTTGGTAGAAGATATAATTTCTTGGAATTGAGGTTTATTCTTTTTTAAGTAGGTACGTAACTGAACGAGAAATTTCTTTACCTGTCCAATTTCTAACGGATCAAGATATCCATTCGCTCCGGTATAAATAGTAACTATCTGTTCTTCCACCGTGAGAGGGTCTGATTGGGATTGTTTAAGCAACTCACGTAATCGTTGACCTCTTGCCAATTGATTCTGAGTAGCTTTATCGAGATCAGAAGCGAATTGTGCAAAGGCTTCTAACTCCGCGAATTGCGC